GTTCCAGAAGATGTTAATGGTAAGCAAGAAGATTGTTTACGAAGAAACAACAAGAAAAATTCATATTCTGATACATAAGAGTTATATAGGAATCGAAATAGTCTTTTATTTTCTTTTTTCAAAAGAAAAATCGATTTCATTGAAGTAATAAGACTATTCCAATTCGAATAGTAGTTGAGAAAGAATCGCAATAAATGCAAAGATGGAACATCTTTGATCCGGTATTGAAGGAGTTGAACCAAGATTTCAAAATGGATAGGATAGGGTATTTCTATATGTGATAGATAATGTAAATGCAAAAATTTGTCTTCTAAAAAGGGAAATATTGAATGAATAGATCGTAAATTCTGAAACTTTGGTGTTTCTTTTTCTTTCGGACAAGATAATTCTCGTAGCGAGAATGGGATTTCTACAACGATCGCAAACCCCTCAGATAGAATCTGAGAATAAAACTCAGAATAAAAAAAATTGTTGTAATCCAACAATCGATCTTGGTTAGGATGATTAACCGAGTTAATCCAAAAATTCTGCTGATACATTCGAATAATTAAACGTTTCACAAGTAGTGAACTAAATTTCTTGTTATTACAACTAACAATTTCCACAGGTTCGGAACCTTTTAATCCATAATCATGGGCAAATGCATAAATATACTCCTGAAAGAGAAGTGGGTAAACGAAGTATTGTTGACGAGATTTCTGTTTTTCTGAATACCCTTCCAATTTTTCCATTTGTATTTCTACTTGAATCAGAAAGAAGAAGCATTTCTCGGTTTCTCAAATGATGATACATAGTGCAATATGGTCAAAACAGGGTGTTGCATTTTTTAATACAAACCCTGGAAAGAAAAGGAATCTAATCCACAGATCTTTTCCTTTTCTATCCAATTAGTTTATGTTTGTTCTAATTACAAAAGAGAACAAATCTTTTATTTTTGCAGGCCAATCGCTCTTTTGACTTTGGAATCCAGTCTCTTTATCAATATACTGCTTCTTTTACACATTCAATCCATAACATCCCTTTTCAATCTATAATCAAGAATAATTAGGATTTCTAAAAAAAAAAAAAAAGAAAAAATCAAGGGTCCGTTCATAGGAAAACCCAACCTTTCCCCGCATCAGGCACTAATCTATTTTTAACGTCTAATTAGATCGGGGAATCATTTCAATTAAGAAGTTAAGCTCGTTGCTTTTTATTTTACCAGAATTGGAGCCAGGCTCTATCCATTTATTCACTAGACCCAGAAAATAGGAATTTTTTATTCCATTCCAAAAATCAAAAATAAGAAATTGATTTTATTACGACATGCTATTTTTTCCATTCATTACCCTTGAGGATCAGTCGTGGTCTTCTAGACTCTACCAAGAGTCTGGACGAATTTGTTGCTTCATCCAAATGTGTAAAAGATCATAGTCGCACTTAAAAGCCGAGTACTCTACCATTGAGTTAGCAACCCAGATAAAATAGGATCTTAGATACGATCGAAACCCAAAAATCAATGGAATTACACCGCACGCTCCTGTCAAAACATTGAACTAGCAAAACATTAAAAGAAAGATTTTATCGCCCATTAAAAACACTCAAATGCCAAAATGAACAGGTTCGGCTAAATTTCACTAAGGTTAAAAAAGGAGCGGCCCCAATCACGATAGCAAAATTGTCATTTTTTTAGCAATTTATATTTCTTTATATAAATAAATCTTGTATGAGAGTACATGCAAGAGGGACAACCTTATCATTTGAGCGAAGTGTAGACAGAAAAACCTAATATGGAGTGAGGATAAAGAGACCTATCTATCTACAAATTCTATTTGTTCAATAGACCTTTGTCAATGGAAATACAATGGTAAGAAAACAAATTAGATAGAAAAAGTAAATAAAATAAGGGCTTATGTTGGATTGGCACGACATAAATCCAGTCAAAAATAGGACTAAGAAAGAGGCAAATTGTGTCTAAATAATTAGACAACGAGGGATACTAGTGATCCTCTCCTACTTTTTTATTCATTTAGTTCTTCAATTAACTCAAAGTTCCTTCTTTTTCTTTAAAGAATTCTGCCTTCCTTAAAATATCATAAACAGTTCTTGTAGGTTGAGCACCCTTTTCAAGGAAATAGAGAATAGCTGGAACATTTAAACAAGTTTGATTCTTTATCGGATCATAAAAACCTACTTTTCGAAGATCTCTTCCTTCTCTTCGAGATCGAACATCAATTGCAACGATTCGATAGACAGCTTATTGGGATAGATGTAGCTAAACAATGCCCCCCCTAGAAACGTATAGGAGGTTTTCTCCTCATACGGCTCGAGAAAAAGATTCGAATTTCTGTCTATAATACAAGTAGATAGAAATTAGACTATGACTTGCATTAATTTCCTTACAGAAAAAACAAATTTCATTTATACTCATGACTCAAGTTGGTTAATTTTGACTGACAGACTTAAAAGGAAAAATCCTTCCAAATTTTTTGAGTCGTCTCTAAACTCTTTTCTTTGTCTCATCTCGAACGAATTGACTTTTATTCCTTATTCTGATCCAATTCTATTGTTGAGACAATTGAAAATCGCGTTTACTTGTTCCGGAATTCTTTATCTTTGATTTGTGAAATCCTTGGGTTTAGACATTACTTCGGGAATTCCTATTCTTTTTTCTTTCAAAAGAGTAGCAACATACCCTTTTTTTCTTATTTCCTTCGATAAAGCATTTCCCTCTTCTATAGAAATCGAATATGGGCGATTGATTCTGATAAACTTTTAATTGAAAGAGTTTTTCCAATCTTCCAAAATTGGACTTTCTTCTTATTTTAACCTTTCGATTTCTATATTAAGGATAGACTGACAAAGTTGGCCTAATTTATTAGTTTTCACTAACCCTAGATTCTTTCCCTTGATAAAAAATCAATTCTGTCCTCTCGAGCTCCATCGTGTACTATTTACTTACAAACAACCCAGCGCAAATTTGGTTCGGGACGAATAGAACAGACTATGTCGAGCCAAGAGCATTTTCATTACTATGGAAAATGATGGATAACAAAATCCACAATCGATCATGTCCTTCAAGTCGCACGTTGCTTTCTACCACATCGTTTTAAACGAAGTTTTACCATAACAAACATTCCTCTAATTTCATTGCAAAGTGGTATAGGGAATTGATCCAATATGGATGGGATCATGAATAGTCATTGGTTTAGTTTAGTTTTTTGTATACTAATTCAAACTTGCTATCTATGGAGAAATATGGATAAAAGAAATAAGTATTTATCGGGGAAGACTCCGCAAAGATCCAATTTATTTAAACCCATATTCTATCATATGAAGGAAAGGAAACATAGTTCGAAAAAGACGAATAAACAAGTTTGCTTAAGACTTATTTTTTATTGAATTTCCATCCTCAACAGAGGACTCGAGATGGTCAATCCTGAAATGAGAAGCGAAGGATCGACTCTTCTCCAACAAATAAACTATCAACCTCAAAAAAAGTTTAATTAATTTAATTACTATATTAGAATTAGATTAGCAATATATTTTTCCATAACAAAAACTATTAACTAAATAAACTATTCCAATGAAAAGATTGAAAGTTTTTTGGTAGTTATAGAATTCTCGTACTTCTTCGACTCGAATACCAAAAGAGGGAAAAAAATGAAGTAAAAAAAAAAACACATTTCGTGTAAAGTCAAATTAAGGCCTTTGCTTTTACTTATAGCATTCTTTCTTTTACCTAAAAGAAGCAACTCCAAATCAAAAATCAGGAGAAGTATGATTTTTTGAATCCATTCTATCCAACGAACAGTTCTTACCTTATCCTTACCAGAATGGATCATTCTGGATATTTAAAGAATCGCAGATCGAGATGGTTTTCGCTTAACCAAAGAGGGGCCCTTTTTACTATTTACTAATAATATAATACAACAAAAATCTATCTCTATCATAAAGGGATAGGTCTCATTTTTTATACAGTGTTTTACGTCAAGTTTAAAATTTTTTCAATTAATTCGAAAGCCGAGTAGACAGAATATATGAATTTCTCTCTAATCCTCACATTCCATTGATTTAGAAATGGATATTTGCAAATCAGATAATATCTAAAATACAAAAATGGAGTTCCTATCCATAGAATAGAAACCCTTTTTCTTTTTTCGCAAGCCGATCTTGGTCAAAAGTTTTAAGACCTGTGCTGAAACTAAAAACTTCCTATTCTTTAATCTGGCCATGAAATATAGAATTAGGATACCCCCTTTATTTTCTTTTTATTTACTTACTTTAGTTCTTTAGTTCGGGAAAAATAAATAGGGGGTCCTTCTTTTCTTTCACATTAGATGTCAAATGTATCATGTAAGAATTCCCCCTTCATGGATATGGAGCATAAAGTTTATCTAAGAAGTTCGAATTTCAAAACACATATGAGTAATGAGTAGTAGTAGGGGCATATCCTGAATGTGACTGATAGACCCAATTTTTCATGAAAATAAAGATATTCAATTTGACTGGACTTGACACTTGATTATGTTTTCTGAGAAAGAAAAAGAATGCTTAGAAATGCATCTAATCTAAGAGTTCATAAGAGATAATTATTCTCTTTAATAAACTTTCTTTTGTCTCGTGTGGGGTACAATATGATTTCATCTTTCGTTTCATCAGAAAAAATCTGGGACGGAAGGATTCGAACCTCCGAGTAACGGGACCAAAACCCGCTGCCTTACCACTTGGCCACGCCCCATTTCTGGTTTTATGCGACACTAATAAACACTATTATGTTTATTTGTTATTCGTCAATCCCACTTCAATTACATAAAAAATGAGGGATACTCTCTTGCTAGGATTCTAGACATGCGGATAATATAGAATCCAAAAAATGCATTGATCATTACATGGAATTCTATTAAGATATTATATGAAAGTCGAATTTCTTCCATTCTCATTTGAGAGTGCGAATACAAGGAGGTATTTTGCGTTTGGGAAAGTCCGAAGAAAAAAGGATTTTGAACCCGCCTTTTCTTTTTTCCCTTAGAAAAATAACTCAATCAAAATCCAATTATCTACTCTACAAGAACGAAATGCTTGTTATGCCTAATATACTTAGTTTAACCTGTATCTGTTTTAATTCTGTTCTTTATCCGACTAGTTTTTTCTTCGCCAAATTGCCCGAAGCTTATGCCATTTTCAACCCAATCGTGGATTTTATGCCTGTCATACCTATACTCTTTTTTCTATTAGCCTTTGTTTGGCAAGCTGCTGTAAGTTTTCGATGAAATCTTTACTACTCTGTTCTGTCTGCCAAATTGAATGATGTATTCATTCCAAAAAAATTCTAAAAATGAATAAAAGCCGAGAAGTCTTATATTATGAACCTTCGATTCTAAAATTCTAATTCTTCTACATTGAATGTATAGCTGCAGCAATAAATTGGGATCCGCCTTTCTACCCCACCCCCTGCACCTACGTTGAGCAGGTACCTTTAGGTACCCACACAATACCTAACCTAATTTTTGATATTGATAAGAGTGCTTATTATAAATCAATTCTTGCAATTTTTTTCAAGAATTGATTTTTGCATTTTTAGGTGTAAAAATAAACAAAACCCATCCTAGTGGATCTGTGTGGTAAGGAAAAACGGGTAATCTATTCCTTAAAAAAAAATCTTGGAGATTATGTAATGCTTACTCTCAAACTTTTTGTTTATACAGTAGTGATATTCTTTGTTTCCCTCTTTATCTTTGGATTCTTATCTAATGACCCAGGACGTAATCCTGGGCGTGAGGAGTAAAAATCCAAATTTTTTTGGAATTTTTTCTTACAAATTGGATTTGTTTCGTACATTTATCTATGAGAAAATCCGGGGGTCAGAATTCCTTCCAATTCGAAAGTCCCAAATGATCCGAGGGGGCGGAAAGAGAGGGATTCGAACCCTCGGTACAAAAAAATTGTACAACGGATTAGCAATCCGCCGCTTTAGTCCACTCAGCCATCTCTCCCCGTTCCAAATCGAAAGGTTTCCGTGATATGACAGAGGCAAGAAATAACGATTGCAAAAAATCCTTCCTTTTTCTTTCAAAAGTCCATAAAAATTATATTGCCAATTCCATTTTAATTATATTCTTTTTTCTTAATGTTAATAAAAAAAAGAAGAAAATTCTTGTTTTTTCTTTCTAAAATTCGATATTGGCTGAGAAACAATCAGATAGATTTTCTCTTCAGCGGGCATTTTCATATAGGACTTGTTATAATAAAACAAGCAGGTTATATAAAAAATAAAAAACTCTTTTTTCGATTATTTATAAACAAAACAAAAAGGGTTCTTATCAAACCCACCATAAAATTGGAAAGAAAGATAAAGTAAGTAGACCTGACTCCTTGAATGATGCCTCTATCCACTATTCTGATATATAAATTCGATGTAGATGAAATTGTATAAGCGGATTTTTTGTATTTCCTTAGACTTAGACCGCGCAAGGCAAGAATTTTTCGCTATTTACGATTTCATATTCTTGTTACTAGATGTTCTATAGGAATAAGAAGAAATCGCAACTCCTTTCCGCTACACATAAAAATTGATTTCGAAAGTCAATTTTTTTTTTTCAATATCTTTCTTTTTTTTTTCAGAATCCAATTTTTGTTCTTCCACCCATGCAATAGAGAGCGAGTGGGAAAAGAGGGGTTACTTTTATTTTCATTTTTCCTTAAAAGATAGGCTTTGAAATAGGAGTCATGGAATAATGCTGAATTCAAATGTTTATTTCTATAGTATAAGAAAAACTAATCGAATCAAATTCATGGATTTACCACGACCTCGGTTGTGACCCCATAGATAAAAATAAAAAATTTCTATCTTCGAGACCTTTGAAAAAGGGCATTGAACGAGAAAGAAATCGTCCACAGATAATCAAACTATCGTATGCCTTGGAAGTGATATGAGGTGCTCGGAAATGGTTGAAGTAATTGAATAGGAGGATCACTATGACTATAGCCCTTGGTAGAGTTACTAAAGAAGAAAATGATCTATTTGATATTATGGACGACTGGTTACGAAGGGACCGTTTCGTTTTTGTAGGATGGTCCGGCCTATTGCTCTTTCCTTGTGCTTATTTCGCTTTAGGGGGTTGGTTTACAGGGACAACTTTTGTAACTTCTTGGTATACCCATGGATTGGCTAGTTCCTATTTGGAAGGTTGTAATTTCTTAACCGCGGCAGTTTCCACCCCTGCCAATAGTTTAGCACACTCTTTGTTGCTACTATGGGGCCCGGAAGCGCAAGGGGATTTTACTCGTTGGTGTCAATTAGGCGGTCTGTGGACTTTTGTCGCTCTCCATGGGGCTTTTGCACTAATAGGTTTCATGTTACGTCAATTTGAACTTGCTCGGTCTGTTCAATTGCGGCCTTATAATGCAATTTCATTCTCTGCTCCAATCGCTGTTTTTGTTTCCGTATTCCTTATTTATCCACTGGGGCAATCTGGTTGGTTCTTTGCGCCGAGTTTTGGCGTAGCAGCGATATTTCGA